TGCATGTGTAAGTTTACTAATAACTAATAGAAAGGCTAGGACCAAACCTATGTGTTTATGGAGTGAGGAAACTCATCTAGGCATTTTCAGTGCCTTGCTTTAGTATTAAGCTACATTAACTTATAGGATGAACAGGCTTACTTGAGGTACTATTTACAGATCTGGGGAGATGTCTGTCTAAGGAAGGCGAATCTTTAAAGTAAGGGGGTGCGACCTTACGGGTGGTGGAGATTATAATATTTGGCTCTAGAGTACTGTTAAGTTTGTTTATGTTATGGTGCTATTATTCTTGTTTTTGGGGTTTGGCAAGAAATACTATTAATACCCATAATGTATGCTTAACGGGGGGTAAGGGGGGTTTGTGGAATAAAATTAGTGTAGTATAGGTGGGTGGGTGCGTATGCGTATGCGTATGCGTATGCGTATGCGTATGCGTATGCGTATGCGTATGCGTATGTGGATACAACATGAATATGTCCTGGAACCATTAATCTATTAGCACTCTGAATTAATCGAGATTTCCGAAGTCCATTGATGACTGTAAAATGAACCTTGGTATGTCCTTAAACCATTAACTTACAATCCTGGTCCTCATTATGTGGGTGTAGGGTGTACATTATAAGTCCGTCTGGACCTAAATGTGCCGGGTCGGGGCCTTTGACGGCCAATGTTGAGTCCAAGCATCCCTTAAAAATTAAAAATACCAAGGGCATGGGACTACAGTTATGCCGCGGCATGGGCTGATTAGTCATGATTCCATCGAGATGTCTTATTTAAGGGGAACGAGTGGGCGAGTTTAGTTTTATGTGCCTGAAGTAAGAACCAGATGCCGTTTACGACCCAGTATAGAAACCCCCACATGCTATGGGCCTGGGACAAGAAGAGAGGTACTTGCTAGGCGGGTTGTTGGTTTCACGGAGGTAGTCAAATCATGGGACTAGAGTTGGTTTATGGATAGTCATGTTGACTGGGATTTTATTAAATTGGATGGGGTATGTACGATTACGCATTCTATGTATTATGTAATATTAATATATATATGTACATGCTTAATATTCATGTGGTAGGATAATTTAATGTACGATTATACATAATATGTATTATGTAATATTAATATATGTATGTACATGCTTAATATTCATGTGGTAGGATAATTTAATGTACGATTATACATAATATGTATTATGTAATATTAATATATGTATGTACATGCTTAATATTCATGTGGTAGGATAATTTAATGTACAATTATACATAATATGTATTATGTAATATTAATATATGTATGTACATGCTTAATATTCATGTGGTAGGATAATTTAATGTACAATTATACATAATATGTATTATGTAATATTAATATATGTATGTACGCGCATGATATGTGCGAATACATTTTTTAATGTATAATCATATATAGTGTGTAATGTATAATGTTAATGTGTGCGGGTAAGGTACTTGAAAATTTTGGGATACATGATAAATGAAGTTTCAGGAGATAGTTTAATTAGAATATCAGCTTTGGGTGTTGATGGTAGGGCATGAGCCTTTCTCTTGAGTCTTTGGGGGAATTCTTCTTCCCCTTCTCTGGTTTACAAGACCAGTATAATTAGTATACTACATAGACTCTTCATTTTAGTAAATGATTTTCTATTAGGCTGGTGAGTGGTATTAAGATAATGATGATAGAAAAGTAGAGAATTGATGCTAATTGTCCAATAATAACATATGGATGTTCAACAGGTTGTCCTCCGATTCATGTTAGGGTGAAGAGATCTGCTGCTAATAGTCAAAATAAGCATTGACTTAAAGGACGAAAGGTTATGCTGCGTTGTTTGGAGGTATGAAGTAGGGGGATAATAATTAGGATGAGAATTGAGAGTACTAGAGCTAATACTCCTCCTAGCTTATTTGGGATTGATCGTAGGATTGCGTACGCGAATAAGAAGTATCATTCTGGTTTGATATGGGGAGGAGTGTTTAGTGGGTTTGCTGGCGTATAATTATCAGGGTCTCCTAGTATATCGGGGGAAAATAGTACTAATATAAGTAGGGCTGTAATTATTAGTAATAAGCCAAGGATGTCTTTGATTGTGTAGTAGGGATGGAAAGGAATTATATCTGCGTTGGAGGGGATTCCTGTTGGATTGTTAGATCCCGTTTCATGTAGGAATAGAAGGTGGACTATAACTATGGCTGCGATAATAAATGGGAGGAGAAAGTGGAAGGCAAAAAATCGGGTTAGGGTAGCTTTGTCAACGGAGAAGCCACCTCAGATTCACTCTACGAGATCTGCCCCAATATATGGGATTGCGGAGAGTAGATTAGTAATTACAGTTGCCCCTCAAAAAGACATTTGGCCTCATGGAAGCACATATCCTATAAAGGCTGTTGCTATTACAGTAAATAGTAGAATGACTCCAATGTTTCAGGTTTCTGTATATATGTAGGATCCATAATAGAGGCCTCGTCCTACATGAAGGTATAAGCAGATAAAAAATATGGAAGCCCCATTTGCATGTATATAGCGCAGAACCCAGCCATAATTTACATCTCGGCAAATGTGGGTGACAGAGTTAAAAGCTGTTGCAGTATCTGATGTATAGTGCATAGCTAAAAATAATCCTGTTAAAATTTGTAGTGCTAGACAGATTCCTAGGAGGGATCCAAAGTTTCATCAAGATGAAATGTTTGATGGAGCGGGAAGGTCAATAAATGAGCTATTAATAATTTTTATTAGGGGGTGAGATTTTCGAATGTTGGTCATTGTTTGTTCTTGTAGTTGAAATACAACGGTGATTTTTCGTGTCACTAGTCGTGGATATAATCCATGCAGGAATAATGATAGTCTATATTGTATCTATTTTGAGTATTATTTTTGTAGTTGGCTTTGTGGGGTTTTCCTCTAAGCCTTCTCCTATTTATGGTGGGGTTGGGTTGATTGCGAGTGGTGGGGTTGGTTGCGGTATTGTTGTAAGTTTTAATGGCTCATTTTTGGGTTTAATAGTGTTTTTAATTTATTTGGGGGGAATATTGGTAGTTTTTGGATATACAACGGCCATGGCTATGGAACAATATCCTGAGGCTTGAGTTTCTAATATAGTAGTACTGGGATCATTTGTTATTGGTTTATTAATGGAATTTTTACTAGTCTTGTATGTACTAGTTGGTGAAGAGTTGAAGGTAGTTTTTGAATTTAATGAGATTGGGGATTGAGCTATCTATGACACGGGTGATTTTGGAGTATTTACTAAAGAGTCCATGGGAGTAGCTGCATTGTATAGCTATGGTAATTGATTAGTGGTTGTTACTGGCTGGTCTTTACTTATCGGTGTAGTGATCATTTTAGAAATTACACGTGGAAATTAAGGATAATTAGGGCCGTAGTTATTGTAATCAAAAAGGACAAGAAATATAGTTTGATAAGTCCTTTTTGGTTAGATACTATGATTGAAGTATTCTGTTGAACTTTGGAGATTAGTTTTGGTAGTGTGTTTTCTAATCAGATTAGGTCTGAGAGTATGGTGGCTGATTTTTGGCTTATGATTAGGCTCATTAAAGGGTTTAGGCGATGTATAGTAACAGGGAAGTATCCTAGTATAGTGGAGAATTTGAAGGCAGTTGAGGGGTGTTTATATTTTAAGTTTTGAGTTATATAATTAAGTTCTAGGGCTATGGCAAAGCCTATTAGAGTCACGAGCAGGGCGGTTAGTTTGAGATATAGTGGTATGGTTATTTGGGGTACAGTTGAAGGTGTAATATTATTGGAGATAAAGAATCCAGCAAAAATGCTTCCAATTAATAATCGTGTAATAGGGTTTATTAATAAAGGGTTGTTTTCATTGATCAAGATTAGAGAGGGGAATCGTGGTTTTCCAAGCAGTGCGAAGAAGATAATGCGAGTGCTATAAACAGCTGTTAGTGAGGTGGCGATAAGGGTAATTAGTAGGGCTCAGGCGTTTATATAAGATGTGTTGGCTGTTTCAATGATTAAGTCTTTTGAGTAGAATCCTGTTAAGAAAGGCATTCCTGTTAATGCGAGACTACCAACAATAAGGGCGGTGGTTGTAAAGGGAAGAGATTTGAATAGTCCGCCTATCTTTCGAATATCCTGTTCGTCTCCCAGGCTATGGATGATGGAACCGGAGCATAAAAATAATATAGCTTTAAAGAATGCGTGGGTGCAAATGTGGAGAAATGCTAGGTGTGGTTGATTAATGCCAATTGTTACTATTATTAGGCCTAGTTGACTTGAGGTAGAGAAAGCTACAATTTTTTTGATATCATTTTGGGTGAGGGCACAGATGGCTGTAAAGAGGGTGGTGACTGCCCCTAGGCATAGGGCTAAAGATTGGATTGTTTTATTGTTCTCTATTAAGGGGTAAAATCGGACGAGTAGGAAAATTCCTGCAACTACTATTGTGCTAGAGTGCAATAGGGCTGAAACTGGTGTAGGCCCTTCTATGGCGGAAGGTAGTCAGGGGTGTAGTCCGAATTGGGCTGATTTTCCTGTGGCAGCTAATAGTAAACCTATTAGGGGGAGGGTAGTATTGTCTAGGTTTAGCATAAAAATTTGTTGAAGTTCTCATGAGTTTGAATTTGTCATGAATCATGCTATAGATAAAATAAAGCCTACGTCCCCAATGCGATTATACAGAATTGCCTGTAATGCAGCTGTATTTGCGTCTGCTCGTCCATATCATCAGCCGATGAGTAGAAAGGACATAATACCAACTCCCTCTCAGCCAATAAAAAGTTGGAAAATATTATTAGCTGTTACTAGGATTAACATAGTTACTAGAAATATTAGTAAATATTTAAAAAAGCGATTGATATTAGGGTCTGAGTGTATATATCATATTGAAAATTCTATGATAGATCAGGTAATAAATAAGGCTACAGGTATGAATATTATAGAGAAGAAATCTAATTTAAAGCTGAGGGATAATTTTATGGTCTGGATTGTTATTCAATATCAGTTTGAAGTTATTATCTCTTGGCCCGATTGAATAAATATAATAGTTGGGGGCAAGCTAGTTATGAAAGAATAGAAGATTATTGTTTTAGCGTATTGGGGATAAGAGTAGTTATTAGAGGTGGATATAATGGGCAATATAAGAATAATTAATGATAATAATATTAGAGTAGGAAATAAGTTTATAACTTTTATTTGGAGTTGCACCAATTTTTTGGTTCCTAAGACCAATGGATAACTTCTATCCTTTAAAAGTTGAAAAAGCCGCACTTTTAAGTGCGGAGGCATGAATTAGCAGTTCTTGCATTCTTTTTCGGTAAATAAGAAATTTATGCTTCTATTTTTAGATTCACAATCTAATGTTTTTACTAAACTATATTTACAATATATAGTCCCCAGAATAATTTTGGGACTAATTATTAGTAGAAGTAGGGGTACAAGGTGAAGTGATATTAGAGTGTTCTCCCGGGTGAAAGAAGGCTTAATGTTGTGAACATGATAAGTATATTTACCTCGCTGGGTCATAATTAGTATGTAGAGTGTATACAGGGCGGTAATGACAATATTAATTCCTAATAGAATAACAGAGAAGTTAGATCATGAGAATATAGATACGGTCACGAATAGTTCTCCGATTAAGTTAATAGATGGAGGTAGAGCCAGGTTTGTTAGACTTGCTAGGAGTCATCAAGCTGTTATCAGGGGAAGAATTATTTGTAATCCTCGAGCTAAAATTATAGTTCGACTATGAGTTCGTTCGTAGTTGGAATTTGCTAAGCAAAATAGTAAGGAAGAAGTTAGGCCGTGGGCAATCATTAGTGCAGTGGCTCCTATAAAACTTCAGGGGCTTTGAATTAAAATGGCTATAATTACAAGTGCTATGTGGCTGACAGATGAGTATGCGATTAGTGATTTTAAGTCTGTTTGACGCAAGCAGATAGAGCTGGTTATGACTATTCCTCATAGGGATAATATTATAAAGGGGTAGGCTATAAAGTTGGTGGTAGGGCTGAGTATCATAGTGATACGTAATATTCCATAACCCCCTAGTTTTAGTAGAATGGCTGCTAATACTATTGATCCTGCAATTGGAGCTTCAACATGGGCTTTTGGCAATCATAGGTGGAGGCCGTATAGGGGTATTTTTACCATAAATGCTATTATGTACGCTAATCATAAAAGTGAGTCGCTTCAGATATGGGTTGATGAGTCAATTCAATATTGAGTTAATAATAAGTTTAGTGAGCCTAGAGTAGTCTGAGTATAAATCAGGGCAATTAATAGGGGTAATGACCCGGCAAGGGTGTAGAAGAGAAAATAAATTCCGGCGTTTAGTCGTTCTGTTTGACCCCCTCAGCGAGTAATTATAATAAGAGTGGGAACTAGTGTGGCTTCAAATAGGATATAAAATATAATTAGCTCAGTGGCGGAGAAAGTCATAATTAAAAAAATTTGAAGCAGAATTATCATGGTGATGTATAGTTTTTTTCGTGTAGGAGGCTCTTTGGCCATGTGGTGTTGGCTAGCAATAATTATAAGTGGTAAGAGTCAGGTTGTTAATATTAACAGGGGGGTTGATAATGGGTCAGAGAAAAATAGCATAGATAAATTTAAACTATTGTCGCAAAATTGATTTATTAGGGGCAGGCATGTTATGCTAATTATCAGGCTGTATATTGTTGAGTTAATTCATAGTATATTACTTTTTGATAATCATGTTAGGGGAATTAATATTACTGTGGGAATAATAATTTTTAGCATTGGAGAAGATTAAGATTCTGTACATAGTCAGTTCCGTATGTATTGGAGACAACTACTAATAATGACAGCCCAAGTGCCGCTTCACAAGCTGCGAATACTAACAGAATAATGGGCATTATGCTGGCTAGGGTAGTATGGGTAATAAGAATAGTTATAGTAACAAGAACAAATAAAGAGAGTATTATCCCCTCTAGGCATAGGAGTGATGATATCAGGTGGGATCGATATATGAGCAGGCCTAGAAGGGATGTAATAAATGCTAACAGGATGTTTATATGGGTTAGAGACATATTGATAATTATGAAATTGATCATAATCTAATGAGTCGAAATCATTTATTTTATGTTAAACTAATTATCATATTCTGATCACTCTAGTCCTTTTTGCATTCATTCGTATGCTAGGCTAATAATTAACAGAGAGATAAGGAATAGGGATATAAATAATATAGTTGTTAGTTTATCAGTTTGAGAGGCCCATGGGAGTGGTAATAGTAGTGCAATTTCAAGATCAAATAATAAGAAAGTAATTGCTACTAGAAAGAATTTTATTGAGAAGGGGAGACGGGCTGAGCCCATGGGGTCGAATCCACATTCGTATGGACTTGATTTTTCGGCGTATACGTTTATTTGAGGGAGTCAGAATGCGATTGTTACGAGAAGTGAGGCTAGTAGGGTGTTAATAATTAAAGTTAATATAAAATTTATTATTCTTTCCTGGAGTCCTCCAAGACTAGCTGATTGGAAGTCAGCTGTACTAATTAATACTAAAAGAACAAGATCCTCATCAATAAATAGAGACATATAAGAATAATCATACAACGTCTACAAAGTGTCAGTATCAGGCCGCAGCTTCAAATCCAAAGTGATGGTTAGATGTAAAGTGAAAGTTTAATTGTCGTAGGAAGCATACAATAAGGAATGTTGAGCCAATAATTACATGTAGTCCGTGGAATCCTGTAGCCATGAAGAAGGTGGATCCGTAGACTCCGTCAGAGATGGTAAATGGTGTTTCATAGTATTCAGAGGCTTGTAGGAGTGTAAAGTATAGGCCTAGAAGAATAGTAATTAGTAGTGCTTGTATTATGTGTTTACGATTTCCTTCTATTAGGCTGTGGTGGGCTCAGGTAATTGATACTCCGGAGGCTAATAAAACAGATGTATTTAGAAGTGGTACTTCTATGGGGTTTAGGGGAGTGATGCCTGCTGGAGGTCAATAACCTCCTAATTCTGGTGTAGGAGCTAGGCTTGAGTGGTAAAAGGCTCAGAAAAACCCAGAAAAAAAGAATACTTCAGATAAAATAAACAAAATTATTCCATAACGGAGACCTTTTTGTACAATTGGTGTGTGATGACCTTGAAATGTACTTTCTCGTACAACATCTCGTCATCATTGATATATTGTTAATATATTAGTAGTTAGACCTAATAGTAGTAGAAGTGAGGAATTAAAGTGAAATCATATTACTAAGCCAGAAGTTAATAGAAGAGCTGATAGAGCTCCTGTTAGTGGTCAAGGGCTCGGGTTAACTATATGGTATGCATGTGTTTGGTGGGTCATTAGGCATTATCATGTAAATAAAGACTAACTAGTAGGGTGAAGACATATGCTTGAATTAGAGCAACAGCAAATTCTAGTACTGTTAATAATACTAGAATTACGAATGTAATAAAAGCGGTGGTTATGCTAATATTTATTAGTGCCAGGGTAGCCCCTCCAATTAAGTGAATGAGTAAGTGTCCTGCGGTAATATTTGCTGTAAGTCGTACTGCTAACGCCATCGGTTGAATGAATAGGCTAATTGTTTCGATAATTACTAACATGGGAATTAAAGGTAGTGGAGTCCCTTGGGGTAGAAAATGTGCTAGAGAGGCCTTTGTTTTATAACGGAATCCTAAAATAACTGTACCTGCTCAAAGTGGAATAGCCATGCCTAGATTCATTGATAACTGGGTAGTGGGGGTGAAGGAGTGGGGTAGGAGACCAAGCAGATTTGTTGAGCCAATAAATATAATTAATGAAATCAGTATAAGTGCTCAAGTTTGACCCTTTTTGTTATGAATAGTTATTATTTGTTTGGTTGTCATGCGGATAAGCCATTGTTGAATAGAAACTAAGCGGTTGTTAACTAGTCGTGTTGTTGATGGAAATAATATGCTTGGAAACATAATAATAAGAATGACGATAGGCAGGCCTATTATCGTAGGGGTAATGAAAGAGGCAAATAGATTTTCGTTCATTTAGTCTCTCAAGGGGTTGAGTGTTTTTGGGATTTAGTTGTTAGGGGTTCAGGGTTATAGTAGTAATAGTGTTTTGAAATTTTTAATTGGAATATAATAAATAATGTGATAATTATTGAAATAATTGTAATAAATCAAGTTGATGTATCTAATTGTGGCATATCATTAAGGGGAGGTTTAGACTCTCAATCTCTAACTTAAAAGGTTAGCGCTATTTAGCTTCTTAATGAGGTTATATTATTGATGATGATCACTTTTCGAAATATTTTAGAGGGACTATTTCAAGTACAATGGGTATAAAACTATGGTTGGATCCACAAATTTCAGAGCACTGCCCGTAATATAAGCCTGGTCGAGTAGCTAGCAGTGTTGTTTGATTTAGGCGACCAGGAATAGCGTCTGTTTTTAGTCCTAGAGAAGGGACGGCTCAAGAGTGTAGTACATCTTCTGATGAGATCAGTATTCGGATTGTCAGTTCAGCGGGCAAGATTACTCGATTATCAACTTCTAACAGACGGAGTTGGCCAGGGCTTAATTCTGAAGTGGGAATTATGTAGGAGTCGAATACCAGATCTTCATAGTCTGTATACTCGTAGCTTCAGTATCACTGGTGACCAAGGGTTTTAATGGTAACAGATGGGTTGTTAATTTCATCCATTATATAAAGAATTCGTAGTGAAGGTAGTGCGATTATAATTAAAATAATAGCGGGTAAGATAGTTCAGATTGTTTCTACTTCTTGTGCATCTATGGTACTAGTATGAGTTAATTTGGTCGTTAATATTAGTGAGATAATATATAGTACAAGAGAGCTAATTAAGAAAACAATTATTAAAGCGTGATCGTGAAAGCTTAATAGTTCTTCTATAATAGGAGAGGTTGCATCTTGGAATCCTAGTTGAAAGGGGTATGCCATAAAGATATACAGGAGTTTCACCTGTAATTTAACTTTGACAAAGTTATGTAAATTTTACTAATATCTTGTTTATTGAGAAAGTCATAGTGGTTATGGTATTGGCTTGAAACCAATTATAGGAGGTTCGAATCCTTCCTTTCTTATAGCACAGATATGTTATTTAGGATTTACATAAGTAGGCTCCTCAAAAGTATGGTAGGGGGGAGGGCATCCGTGAAGTCACTCCAGGTTTGTTGATGGGAGTTCTACTACTATTACCTCTCGTTTAGATGCAAATGCCTCTCATACTATAAAAATTATTAAAATTACAGCGGTTAGTGAGATGAATGAACCTATAGAGGACACAGTATTTCAAGTTGTATAAGCGTCTGGGTAATCTGAGTAGCGTCGTGGCATACCTGATAGTCCTAAAAAGTGCTGTGGGAAGAAAGTTATATTTACTCCTACGAACATGATTAGGAAATGAATTTTTGCCCAAGTTGTACTTATTGTGTAGCCTGAAAATAGGGGGAATCAGTGGATAAAGCCTCCTATAATAGCGAAGACTGCTCCTATAGATAGAACATAATGGAAGTGGGCCACTACGTAATAGGTGTCATGAAGAACAATGTCAAGGGAAGAATTGGCAAGCACAATCCCTGTAAGACCTCCAACTGTAAATAGAAAAATAAACCCCAGAGCTCATAGTATAGCAGGAGATCATTTAATATTACCTCCGTGAAGAGTAGCCAGTCAACTAAAGACTTTAACTCCGGTAGGAATAGCAATGATTATTGTAGCTGATGTAAAATAGGCTCGGGTATCTACATCTATTCCTACTGTGAATATATGATGGGCTCATACAATAAAACCTAGGAAACCAATGGATATTATAGCTCATACCATTCCTATATATCCAAAAGGTTCTTTTTTTCCAGAGTAGTATGTTACAATATGAGAAATAATTCCAAATCCAGGCAGGATTAAGATGTACACTTCAGGGTGTCCAAAGAATCAAAACAAGTGTTGATATAGGATTGGATCTCCTCCTCCGGCAGGATCAAAGAAAGTAGTATTAAGATTTCGGTCTGTTAATAATATTGTAATCCCGGCAGCTAGGACTGGAAGAGAGAGAAGGAGTAAGACAGCTGTAATTAAAACAGATCAAACAAATAATGGTGTTTGATACTGAGAAAGTGCGGGAGGTTTTATATTAATAATAGTAGTAATAAAGTTGATTGCTCCTAAAATTGAAGACACACCTGCTAGGTGTAGGGAGAAAATAGCAAGGTCGACTGAGGCTCCTGCATGAGCAAGATTTCCCGCTAGAGGGGGGTATACTGTCCAACCAGTGCCTGCTCCTGCTTCAACTATAGATGAGGCTAGCAATAATAGAAAAGATGGGGGGAGTAGTCAAAAGCTTATGTTGTTTATTCGAGGAAAGGCTATATCAGGGGCGCCAATTATCAAGGGTACCAATCAATTTCCGAACCCCCCAATTATAATAGGTATGACTATGAAGAAAATTATTACGAAAGCATGGGCAGTGACAATCACATTATAAATTTGATCATCGCCCAATAGGGCTCCTGGCTGGCCCAGCTCAGCGCGGATCAGTAGGCTCAATGCAGTGCCCACTATTCCAGCTCAGGCACCAAATATTAAATATAAAGTGCCAATATCTTTATGGTTAGTTGAAAAGAGTCATCGATTAATGAACATAGGTAAAATGGCCGAGCAGGTATTAGACTGTAAATCTAAAGACAGAGGTTAGTATTCCTCTTTTTACCAAGTCCTGTAGTGTATTACATATTGAATTGCAAATTCAAAGAAGCAGCTTCAATCCTGCCGGGGCTTCTCCCGCCTTTTTTTATTTGCGGCGGGAGAAGTAGATTGAAGCCAGTTGTTTAAGGTTTTTAGCTGTTAACTAATGTTTCATGGGTTTAAATCCCATCAATCTAGAAAGGGTTTAGCTTAATTAAAGTGATTGATTTGCGTTCATTTGATGTAGGATAAAGTCTTGCAGCCCTTAATTGCAGGAGTTAAATAGTTTATATTTGCTGGAAGCTTTGAAGGCTTCTGGTCTAAGGTAACCTAAACTCCTAGTCCAAAATTATTATTATTATTGGCGCTAGTGGGAGGATTAGGGTGGAGATTGTAATTATAAGGGGTAGGCTTGTTGTTTGTTTTGAATTTTTGAACTGTCATTTGATTTTTATATTATTTGCTGTTGGAAATATCGTTAGTGATGTAGTGTATGTAATTCGTGTGTAAAAATATAGGTTTAATAGGGCTAGGAGGGCTATTAGTGTAGGTATAATAATGCTACTGTTTTTTGCTATTTCTTGAATGATTGCTCATTTTGGCAGAAAGCCCGTTAAGGGAGGGAGTCCCCCTAAAGATAATATAGTAATTAGGATGAGTGTTGTAATTAGTGGTGATTTGTTATATGTGTAGGATAATGAGGTTGTTGTGGTTGTTGAATTAATTATAAGTAGTATAAAGGTGGTGATTGTTATTGGGATATAGAGATAAAGATTTAGTAGTGTTATGGTAGGGTTATAGGCTAGGACGGCTATCATTCATCCCATGTGAGCGATAGATGAATATGCTATGACTTTTCGTAGTTGAGTTTGGTTTAGTCCTCCTCAACCTCCAATTGCAATGGAGATTAGTGCTATAATTATAAGGATATTTGTGTTAATAAGTGGTATAATTGTGTATAGGACTGATAGGGGTGCTAGTTTTTGTCATGTTAATAAGATTAGTCCTGATATTAGTGGAATTCCTTGGGTTACCTCTGGTACTCAGAAATGGAACGGAGATAGTCCCAGTTTTATTGTGAGGGCTATTGTTATTATGATTGATGCTGTTGGGTTAATCAGTTTTGTAATGGATCAGTGTCCGGTATATAATAGGTTGATGATTGCAGCTATTATGAGAAGTATAGATGCTGTTGCTTGCGTAAGAAAATACTTTGTTGCTGCTTCTGTGGATCGTGGGTTGTGTTCTTTTGTTAATAGCGGAATAATGGCTAATATATTTATTTCAAATCCTACTCAAGTTATGAATCAATGTGAGCTTGTTATAACAATTAAAGTACCTGAGATTATTGTTGTTAATACTAGGGATAGGGTTAGAGGATTAATTAGTACGGGAAGGATATAAACCAACATTTTCGGGGTATGGGCCCGATAGCTTATTTAGCTGACCTTACTTAGAGTATAGTGTAATACAGGTAGCACGAAGATTTTTGAATTCTTAGGAGCAGGTTCAATTCCTGTAATTCTAGAAATAAGGGGATTTAAACCCCTATGGTTTACTCTATCAAAGTAACTCTATTATCAGACATATTTCTTATGTTTGGGGTGGAATACTTGCTAAAATAATAGGCAGAGTTACATGTCATATGCATATTACTAGGGTGAGGGGTAAAAAATTTTTTCATAGCAGATGTATTAGTTGATCATATCGGAACCGAGGGTAGGATGCTCGGATTCATAGGAAAAATATAGTAAATAAGAGGGTCTTAACAGCAAAGTTGGTAGTATAGAGCTCTGAGAATATTGGATTGTGGTATGCACCTAAGAATAGAATAATTGTTAGGGCATTTATTATAATAATGTTTGCATATTCTGCTAGGAAGAAGAGGGCGAAGGGTCCTCCTGCATATTCTACGTTAAAGCCAGAGACTAGTTCTGACTCTCCTTCTGTTAGGTCGAAGGGGGCACGATTGGTTTCTGCTAATGTTGAGATAAATCATATTATTGCCAGTGGCCATGAGGGAATTAGCAGTCAGATATGTTCTTGTGTTGTAATTAAGGTAGTTAATGTAAAGGAGCCATTTATAAGTAAAATGGATAGAATAATAATGGCTAGGGTTACTTCATAGGAAATTGTTTGGGCTACTGCTCGTAGAGCCCCGATTAGTGCGTATTTTGAATTTGAAGCTCAGCCTGACCATAGAATAGCATAGACAGCTAGGCTTGACAGAGCCAACATGAAGAGTATGCTTAGGTTTATGTTGATTAGGGGGTGTGGTATTGGCAGTGGAATTCATATTGTCAAAGCGAGGGTCAAGGCTAGGGTAGGTGCGATAATAAATAAGATAAGGGATGATGTTAGTGGTTGTAGGGGTTCTTTAGTGAATAATTTAACTGCGTCGGCAATTGGTTGTAGCAAGCCGTAAGGGCCTACAATATTGGGTCCTTTTCGGAGTTGTATATAGCCTAACACTTTTCGTTCTAGTAGGGTCAGGAATGCTACGGCTAGAAGGATGGGGATAATTATTGCTAATAGATTAATAAGATACATAAAATTGTTAAAGAGAGGAATTGAACCTCTGGTTTTAAAAGCTTAAGTTTTATGCAATTACCGGTCTCTGCCACTTTAACTGAACCCTATTCTTGGGCTAAGTTTATATTCTTATAAGATTGAGATTATTTCATCTAATTAGTTAGGGCGCTTATTTTAAGTGGGCCCTGTCTCTCTTGTCCTTTCGTACTGGGAGGGACTTAAAAATAGATAGAAACCGACCTGGATTACTCCGGTCTGAACTCAGATCACGTAGGACTTTAATCGTTGAACAAACGAACACATTAATAGCGACTGCACCATTTGGATGTCCTGATCCAACATCGAGGTCGTAAACCCTAATTGTCGATATGGACTCTTAAATAGGATTGCGCTGTTATCCCTAGGGTAACTTATTTCGTTGATCGTCTTTGACGGATCAGTGTGTAATATGATAATTTTGACTTGTTTGTCTCGATTGAATTTTCTCGGGAGTTAGTTTTTATTCCGAGGTCACCCCAACCTAAATTGTCGGCTCAGTTAAAATAGGTTTATTTCCTGTAGGATTTTATTATGATTTGTGAGTCGGTTAATTAAAGCTCCATAGGGTCTTCTCGTCTTATTTTTTTATTCCCGCTTCTTCACGGGAAAATCAATTTCACTGATTAGAAGTAAGAGACAGTGAAACCCTCGTGAAGCCATTCATACAAGTCCTTATTTAGAGAACAAGTGATTATGCTACCTTTGCACGGTCAGGATACCGCGGCCGTTAAACTAAAGTCACTGGGCAGGCAGTGCCTCTAATACTTTTTATGCTAGAGGTGATGTTTTTGGTAAACAGGCGGGGTTCATGTTTGCCGAGTTCCTTTTACTTCTTTTAATCTTTCCCTAGTTGCATACCTGTGTTGGACTAACAATTATATTAAAATTTTAGTCAGTTAAATTATGTTTGTATTTGTTAACTACCAGTGCGTTGTTCGTTCTGATATACACGCATGCAGGGAGAAGAGCCTTCTTGTTACTCATATTAACATTATTGCTTCTATTTAAAAATAGAATCGTCCAGTTTTACATTAGGAATACCATTATTATAACTGAGATTAATTTCATATATGTTGTCGAGCTTGAACGCTGTCTTTTTTGATGGCTGCTTTTAGGCCAACTAGAGTGATTTAAATGTTTTTAGGTTTTTCACTAATAGAGGTTGTATCCTTTGTCTAAAAGGCTGTACCCTTTTAGATTATTATTTAAGCTTACATTTGAATTTGTTTTTTTTATGGTAAGCTTAAATTAGAACTAAAATTCTTCTCTGGACAACCAGCTATCACTAGGCTCGATAGGTTTGTCGCCACTACCCACTAATCTTCTCACTATTTTGCCACATAGATGAGTTTGCTCTTTAAGCTGTTAATGGGTAACTCGTCTAGTTTCGGGGTATTTAACTTAAATTCTTTTTGCTAATATTTTCTAGTTAAATCATTATGCAAAAGGTACAAGGATTAATCTTTGCTATTTTTTACTTATAATCTTCTTTCATTTTTTCCCTTACGGTACTTTTTCTATAGCGCCATATAAAATTTCTATCACCTATACTCTTATTGTTGTGAATGTTTTATTTTAATATTATTAGGGCAGTTGTATGTAGTGTGTTTTGGGCTATAATTAGTTTCAAAGTGGTCATTTAATGTGAAATCTTCTAGGTGTAAACTAGGTGCTTTTGTTTAAGCTACACTTTGTGTTATCCAAGTGCACTTTCCAGTACACTTACCTTGTTACGACTTGTCTCCTCTCATAGGTTAATATTTATATATTATTTATGATTTTATAATATTGTTTATTTGAGGAGGGTGACGGGCGGTGTGTGCGTGCCTTATGGCCATATTCAACTAAGCACTCTATTCTTAGTTTACTGCTAAATCCACCTTTAACTTTTGGTTTCACATAGGTTTTCGTATAAGTTTAGTTCCCCGATTCGGGGAATGTAGCCCATTTCTTTCCACTCTATAAGCTACACCTTGACCTAACGTTTTTATGCTTATACTTGTGCTTACTTTGGTTCCTTTTTAGGGTTTGCTGAAGATGGCGGTATATAGGCTGATTTAGCAAAGATTGGTGAGGTAGATCGGGGTTTATCGATTATAGAACAGGCTCCTCTAGAAGGATATAAGGCACCGCCAAGTCCTTTGAGTTTTAAGCTATTGCTAGTAGTACTCTGGCGAATAATTTTGTTTATAATTTTTTATGTTTAGGGCTAAGCATAGTGGGGTATCTAATCCCAGTTTGGGTCTTAGCTATCGTGTAATCAGATTTTTTAAAATCACTTTCGTTATGTATCTTACAATATCTGAGGCTTTTTACAGCTTAGTTAAGGTTTGATTTTATTTATTATTTAATTTCTAGAACACGCTTTACGCCGATTGTCTATTAGTTTGGCCTAATCGTATGACCGCGGTGGCTGGCACGAGATTTACCAGTCCTTAGTAGTATAACTTAGTCAGACTTTCATTTATTGCTTAATTTTTATCACTGCTGTATCCCGTGGGGGTGTGGCTAAGCGAGGTGTTATAAGCTACTTATTAGTGTGCTTGATACCAGCTCCTTTTTACCATTAGTTTGGTGTAGAGGGCATTCTCACTGGGGCGAAGATTCTTGCATGTGTAAGTTTACTAATAACTAATAGAAAGGCTAGGACCAAACCTATGTGTTTATGGAGTGAGGAAACTCATCTAGGCATTTTCAGTGCCTTGCTTTAGTATTAAGCTACATTAACTTATAGGATGAACAGGCTTACTTGAGGTACTATTTACAGATCTGGGGAGATGTCTGTCTAAGGAAGGCGAATCTTTAAAGTAAGGGGGTGCGACCTTACGGGTGG